ACCTTCAAAAGAATAAAGCGTAGGTGTTCTACACAATTTTCTGCAAGGTAACTATCTCGGTTTCATATAGAAATTTCTATTTATATAGAATCTTTGAAAAAGACCTTCTCTCATAAGAAAGAAAAGGCTTACTATCTTTGGGATCTGATGCTACACCGCTGCTCAATACTTTAGGGGGTCGACTCCATTACATAAGTGGATTCCTAGCTTTTGTCTCATATTATGACATTAAGTAAGCAGTTCTTATTGTATCGGCAAAAATTTCGCTAATTGATCTTTACGGTGCTTCCTCTATCAATTAGATCCTTTATCCATAGAATAAAGTATCTAGGCATATTTCTTTTTTCATATTTCGATTTCTATGAAGTTTATTTCTTTGCTACAGCTGATAAAAATCGTTGTTTTGGACGATGCCATATGTAGAAAGCCTATTTTTTTTTTTATTTTTTTTACTAGTAGATTACTAGTAGATTTTGCTCTTTCTTTCCTTTTTCTTTCTATAGTGTAGATAGTCGCACGTAATGACAGATTACGGCCATATTATTAAAAGCTTGTGGTAAGAAAGGGTTTCGTTCTAATGCCCGAAAATAATATTCCAAAGCTTTTGTGTGTTCTCCATTACTTGTGTGAATAAGGCCTATATTATAGAGTATATAACTTCTATCATAGGGATCGATTTCTAGTCGCATAGCTTCATAATAATTCTGTAAAGCTTCCGCATAATTTCCTTCGGATTGAGCAGACATCCGTTACGGTCGTTATTCGATTCAAAGAATCTCCGTTCCAGAACCGTACGTGAGGTTTTCATCTCATACGGCTCCTCCCTTATGTGCATAATAAGCCTAATACATAGAATCAAAAAGGAGTGAAATATTCTCATTATGAACTGAGCGGGGCTAGTGTTTTTACAAGAAATCTCTAGCCAACCTTCCTGCAAAAGATCGTTTCTTAACATCCAAGATGTTGGTACTAGATAAAAATATAAAAATGTTACGTTAACTCCAACAATTTCTTTGTCCTCAACATCCCTTAATTTCTAGGAATTAGTCACTTCAACAGTCTTCGATGGTTATATGGGTATCCAAAGCACGAATGAGATGGATATTTGTTGTCCCAACCATTCTTCTTAGTCCCGATCCCAATAAGGAAAAGGGGAAATTTAGAGCAAAGTTTTCGTGTTGTTGATTCCTAAGCGTAGTGCTTCTTCCTCTATGCCGCCTAGTGGTACTAGTGGAGCAGTATTAACCTGCAATACATAACCCATAGCCATAGGTGTAACCTTTTCGCTCAATGCTAGAATCGACAATTGAAACATCTGAGGCTGCATTAATCGGGGATACACGACAGAAGGAATGTTTTTTTAGAAACTTCACCTTCAATAAACGTAGAGTTTTTTTCAAATCTTTCTATCCCGGCTAATGTGTCTTTCTCCTAAAACTCGACGCGGTAAATAAAAGAAATCAAATCACACCATCTCTGTAATAAGTAAATGCCTCTTTTTCTCCTGAAGTTGTCGGAATTATTCGTAATAAGATATTGGCTACAATTGTAAAGGTCTTATCAATCAAATTTCCAGTTATCCGGGATCTAGGCATAGGTAGCAATCCATTTTAAAATTTCTTTTAATTACCTCTCGTTAGAAAACGATCCTACAAAAAAAGTAATTATACAGTACGAAATAACATAAAAACAGACTTAACTCATAAAAAAAGATAGACCGCGTGTTCGAGTCGTTCCAATCCCGTTATTTTAGCCGGTATAGATATCAGAAAAAGACGGGAACGTCATCTTCGCAAACAGCAAACATAAATAGATATATATCTTTATTGTTTATTGTTTTTAAGAAAAAGTTTTTCACAAAAAAAAAATTTCTTTATCCCCCTAGCCCCGAAGGAAAAGTCTTTCTTTGATTAAATGATTAAAAGTTTTCTATTTTTTATAGTTTATAGTTAGAATTAATTGTACGTACCGTACCTATCCAACATCTAATCTAATATATATGATACTAAATTCTATATGATAATAAATACAGTTGGAATAATTACATCAATAGTTGCAGTGACAGTTATCTTCATTCTCAAATCGGGATTGACTCGCGATTCACTCGCTTTCGGGGCCATAATCATTATCCTAATCATTATGTAGGAGAGATGGCCGAGTGGTTGAAGGCGTAGCATTGGAACTGCTATGTAGGCTTTTGTTTACCGAGGGTTCGAATCCCTCTCTTTCCGCACCTTCACCTAATTTATCAATGTTACTGAAATGCTATTGACCGCAATATATCAAATCACCTAACAATGGATACCCTTATTCCAAGAGTTCTATCTTTCTTTGATATGGATTCTCTATTCCTAATTTCTGTGGAACAGAAAATACGAGTGGACAAGGAATGAAAATGCCCCTATCATTCTAGGATATATCAATGGGATAAAAATCCCCCAAGAAAACCCATACCTTTTGTCTCTTTACTTAGGTGACAGGGGACAAAATTGTTCGAACCCTTGTTATTTTAGTTAGGTTTAAGTCTGACGAGAATAATATTCTACAACTAACAATTCATTTATTTTCAAGCCAATCCATTTACTATCTATTATGTGATTGACCAATCCTTTATATTGGAATGGGTGAAGAGTCAAATGTTTTGGCAATTCCTCCTGGGGGAATGAATCAAGAGAATTTTGAATCATAACTCTAGATTTTTGTTCATCCTTCGCTGTAATAATATCGCGGGGTTTGCAGCGATAACTTGGTATATCTACTATACGATCATTAACTAAAATATGTCTATGGTTAACTAATTGGCGGGCTCGAGGAATAGTTGACGCCATACCTAATCGAAAAAGGATGTTATCCAAACGCATTTCAAGTAATTGTAGTAAAACCTGACCTGTTGACCCTTTGGCTTTTGCGGCGATACGAACGTATTTAAGCAATTGTCGTTCTGTAAGACCATAATGAAAACGCAATTTTTGTTTTTCTTCTAAACGAATACGATATTGAGATTTTTTACCGGCGCGCGATTGATTTCTAAGATCGCTCCCGGCTCTAGGCCTTTTACTAGTTAGTCCCGGTAAAGCCCCCAGACGGCGTATTTTTTTGAAACGAGGCCCTCGGTAACGTGACATAAAGACTCCTTATTTTCTTTATTTTATTGAAATTTCATAAACCTAAATTAAAACTGAACTAAAGGATAAATATGATAAATGAGGCAAAATCTACTGAAGTATTATACTACAAAAAATACTGATATACTACAAATGAGATGGATTCTATCAATATCCGGACCTTATTGTATATATACAAAGTATACACAAAGAATGTATATAGAATAAAAAAAAAAAAATAGAAAAAAAAAAGCCAGCTATCGGAATCGAACCGATGACCATCGCATTACAAATGCGATGCTCTAACCTCTGAGCTAAGCGGGCTCACATAACAGAAATTGTACATGCACAGGAATTTAGTAAACTACTGGAACCTTAGCTATTCACTTTTCATTCGTAGTAATTAATAATTAAATTAAATGAATATAGAAAAATGAACTGAATATATAAAAAAAAAAGAAAAGAATTGACCGTTCGAGTATTCAAAATTGCACAATAAAAATGATTCGAAGAAAAACATATAGAATAAATGTGGTATATATGCATCTATATTGAATTATTGAATTGCGGATACAGAAATGATAGAATGATTTCTGATTAGACCAAATTAGGGGTCCAAAATAGATATGAAAGAGGCTAGACAAGAAATCAAATAAAATATTAAAATAAGAGGAAACACTATTCTAGGAATATAGGAATATAGGAATCGGTATCTAATGACTTTAACAGTTCCAGTAGAATAGAATAGAAATGAAAGAAAAAAGGGAATGACATAATAACATAATAATAAGATTTGAATCTCAAAACACAAAACAAAGAGGGGATATGGCGAAATTGGTAGACGCTACGGACTTAATTGAATTGAGCCTTAGTATGGAAACTTACTAAGTGATAACTTTCAAATTCAGAGAAACCCCGGAAAAAAAAAGGGGCAATCCTGAGCCAAATCCTATTTTTCGAAAACAAACAAAGGTTCATAAAGACAGAATAAGAATACAAAAGGATAGGTGCAGAGACTCAATGGAAGTTGTTCTAACAAATAGAGTTGACTGCGTTGCATTAGTCAAGTACAAGTAAGGGAATCCTTCTGCTAAAGTTAAAATTCCAGAAAAAAAGAAAGGTAAAGTAAAGTATAACCCTATATACATAATACATAGGCATACGTACTGAAATACTATCTCAAATGATTAATGACAACCGACCCAAATCTGTATTTTTTTCTATGTTATATGAAAAATGAAATAATTAATAATTCAAATATCAAATAATAATAAAAAAAAAAACATTGCTTTGATTTGAATCGATTCCAAGTTGACGAAAGGATCGAATATTCATTGATCAGATCATTCACCCCAGAATCTGCTGATTAATTGGACGAGAGTAAAGATAGAGTCCCATTCTACATGTCAATATCGACAACAAAGAAATTTATAGTAAAAGGAAAATCCGTCGACTTTAGAAATCGTGAGGGTTCAAGTCCCTCTATCCCCAAAAAGGGGCCCACCCGACTCCCTAATTGTTTATCTTATTCTCTCTTTTCGTTAACGATTCAAAATTCGTTATCTTTCTCATTTATTTTTCTCATTTATTCGAGTTTTTCACAAATGTATCCGGGCTGCATTTTTTCTTTTCATTTCTTTTCACAAGTTTTGTGATAGATAGGATAGACATCCAAACGAACTTCTTTGAGTAAAACAAGGAATCCCTTTTAAAATAAAATTGGAATGATTAACAATGATAAGACTTTAGAATAGCTTTAGAATATCTTTTTTTTTTTTATTGACTTTTATTGACATAGACTCAAGTCATTTACTAAAATTAGAAAGAAGGCGCGTCGGAAATGGTCGGGATAGCTCAGCAGGTAGAGCAGAGGACTGAAAATCCTCGTGTCACCAG